TTGTCGATACTTGATTTATAGAATACATAGTTCTATAAAAGACTGTAAGTTGTTTTCTCAAAATCGGGTTCTGTTTGGGTTCTGGGTAGCGGCCCAAACAGATATACCAATAGGGATGAGGTAAGGCTTACTTATTAATTCCAGAACTACGAAAGTAAGAGGTCAGAAATCTTGGTATCCAAAGGTTCCTAAAGGACATTCCATTTTTGCTCCTAGGATTGAAGAAAAGATTATACGAAAGACTATCAAGACTTCCTAATTATCTTACACTACCTACACTAACGTAGGGTCTACTGACTCTGTCTGGAATTAGATTGGATAGACTGATGGGAAATCAATTTAGGAGTTGTGGAAAGGACTGAAGATACTTTGTATCCATACTTACGAGAGACTCCGAGTACTCAAACATTCAATCAGGATGGTTGGTCGGCTCTTATCTTATAGAATAACAGAGTCAAAGTAAAAAAAAAAAAAAAAGATTTCTTTGGTCGTGTAAGGAGATTACAAAAAAAATGTATGTAATAATGGTAGTGATGTCTCCCCATTCTTTCACAGAAAGAAAGACAGTAAGGCTTAGATCAAATAGGAAATGTAGGTATCCAATAGATAGTTATCTATCTTGATGGTATATTTTTTTTTTATTTTTGCTTATGAAAGAAAGGTAACAAAACAAACAATAGGTCTTACTATTCCCACATGTTCCATTAGGAGCATTACTTTGCAATTTGCAAGGAAAAGGTGTGTGTATCATATTTTTACTTAATACTTCCCAATTCTACCAGAAATCCTATAAAGAATCTGTTACGAGTGGATTCATTGAATTGGTTCATCAATAGCCTTAAGTCAGAATCCTATTTTGACTCTGCGCCATTGATTCTACTATGATTATTGATCAATAATGGAATAATTCCTTCATAGAAATAGGAGATATAATTCACATGGATATAGTAAGTCTCGCTTGGGCTGCTTTAATGGTAGTCTTTACATTTTCCCTTTCACTCGTAGTATGGGGAAGGAGTGGACTCTAGGTATATTAATAATTGATTGAGTAATCGATTGAGTAATCGATTGAGTAATCGATTGAGTAATCGAATTGTATCAATTGTTTAATTGATCATTTTGCATTGATCGTTTTTCGAAGCTTTATTTTTAAAAAGCTTGTCTCTCTTTCAAAATTATACTGGAAAGACAATAATGAATAATAACCATTCGATCAAACAACGAATGATTCCTATAGTTTAGTTGTATTTCAAAACTCAAATCTACGCATGATAGGAAATTTTTTCCAACCGAATTCCTCCTAAATATTCTGTTTGGATAAACCTGTTCTTACCAGAATTATGGATATTACAACGAGAAAAAACCAATCCCTAGTTTTTTCTTTATTTGTTTCTCTCTTTCTTTACTTTCACTGTTCTAAGAACAAATCGTTCTGCTATTAGATTACGACGATACTTACTTTCTACTGGAAGTGACTAGTGGTTGTCCAAAGAGGTTCTACACATAATAAAATTAGATCTTTCTTCCGCTGAGTGATCCACCACATATCATACATTTAACATTTTAGACTCCTAGAGATTTTTTTATGCTTTTTTGACTCATGTCATGTTTAAGCATGAAAAATGGTCCGAGTCCCCTTTACTAATTCCTTTCAAAATCTGAAGAAGTTACCATAGAACTTCGTAAATGATCTGTTAATGGCTCAATCAATGACTTCTTGGGATGGGAAATCAAAAAAATTCCTTGGTTTTGTTTTCTTTTGCTATAGTATAGGAATATACTATTCTTCCTCTATTGATTCTTTTGATGGATCCCGGAACCTATATATAAAATTATAAGAAACCTAGGAATTAGAAGAATTGGCCTTCGATTATTTTGGGTTGATCGAAATCGAGTGGATGTAGCGAAAAAAAGAAATAGAATTAGACTGCTATTTCGATGTACTAGTCTACTATTTAGATTAGATGTACATCTAATACATCATATACATACATATTGTAAATTGATCTATATAAACCCTCCATTTAGATAAAGTCTATATCTGTATACAATACAACTTTATATGATAATATCATTGTATACAATATTAGATAATATAAAATACTCTAAAGTGTGGTAGAAAGGACTATATATAGTCCTTTCTACCACACTTTATGATTCCAACCAGATCATTTCATTTAAGACTTGGAATTTTCTTTTAATCCCTTTCTTTCATTTCTTCAATCATTGAAAAAAGGATTGATAAGAACTAATAATTCAGATTCAAATTAATCATTTTGACTGACTGTTTTTACGTAGATAATAAGTAAAAAAGCAGTAGGAACTAGAATGAACAGTGCAGTAGCAATAAATGCGAGAATATTGACTTCCATAATTTCATTATTTATTTATTTTTTTCTTCGCAATAACTCGGGATGTAATCCCATAGAGATGAGAAATTTAACTCCTGTAAATTCATTGGGATGAATTGATCCTGATGATACTGAATAGGATCAATATTATGAATAACAATATCTGATCTATCAAATCGATTCATCGTCGAGAATTGAATAGTATAACATGGGAAGATCCTTTATCCATACTAATTACGAAATGGGATTTTTTATTGGATCAGGAATCCCATTGGATTTTTCATCCTCTTCCACTTTTTCTTTTCTATAACCTACTGTCTTCCTTATCTTATACAACTCTCCTTCCTGTGTATTATACTTACAATTATGAGGTATTATATGACCGGTATTCTATGGGTCACACACAGACCCAAACGAGGTGAGATGGAAAAAAAGGGATTAAATAAAAAAGATCAAATATTCCAACAAATTTACTGAAAAGGGTCCTTGCTCGGTCTTTTCTTTTATTTTATTAGTATCCTCTTTCTTGTATTTATTTGTACTGGAATGCATACATCAAAAATGATGTCTGCAATTTGAATGAGAATGAGATAGATTGTTTACAATTAGTCATTGAGGATACACAAACAAAGTCAGAACTAGAAAAGGTGTGGTTTAACCTGAAAAGTACTCTGTCGGGGTAATTATGTTAAGTTCATTGTCCATCGTACAATAAACGAATACCATTTTTGTATGTACTCCCGGTAAAATAGGATCACTCTACTCCGATCAAGAACAATCGAAAAAGAAAGTAAGACGAGGATGGTATCTCTAAAAATACTGAATATAGTAATACCACCAATTGTACTAATGTACATATGATATGTCTCTCCTTTATCAATCGGGAGTAGTGGAAAGATTTGAAATTCCCGTATCCATATTTGTGTGATGATAAATGCGAAATAAAAAACAAAAGAAATAAGGATCCCCACTGGGGATTAGATCTTGCTTCCTGTCCCCCTTTTCCGTGAAAAGAGAGAGATAAATTGATAAATTCACCGGATCCTAGTTCGGGACTGACGGGGCTCGAACCCGCAGCTTCCGCCTTGACAGGGCGGTGCTCTGACCAATTGAACTACAATCCCAGCGAAGTGTATGGCATACATATTCTTAATCTTACATATTCTTAATGTAATCATAAGAACATTCTAGTCCTAGTCGTCGTATTGTAAGAAAGACAGGAATGATATACTGATATCATATCCACATATAATATGGGCTATAGTGAGAGTGACACAGATTACTAGTAACCAATAATTATTTTACGGCCAAAAGTGGATAATCAATCAGAAAAAAGAACTAAACTTTTTTGTTTGCTTTTCATGATACTTTACTTAATTAAGTAAAGTATCATGAATTAGATCCTTAGAAAGATCAGAAAGAGAAAAATAGGGATAGAGAAAAAAAATTGATTCTTTCTCTTTATTTCTACGGATTAGGCATTTCCATTTATGGAAGACAAATTGGTTATATCATATTCATGGAGCGGTGAATTATTGGGCCGAGCTGGATTTGAACCAGCGTAGACATATTGCCAACGAATTTACAGTCCGTCCCCATTAACCACTCGGGCATCGACCCAGGAAGAATTCATTCTAGGCTTATCGATAATCTATGATCAACTTCCTTTCATAGTACCCTACCCCCAGGGGAAGTCGAATCCCCGCTGCCTCCTTGAAAGAGAGATGTCCTGAACCACTAGACGATAGGGGCATATACGCCCGACCATCATCATACTATGATAATAGTATGAGCAGTTTTTTGGAATTGTCAATATAGTCTAATGGTATGACTAGATCCAAAAAATCTTTCCTACTTTCTTTTATGTTATGATTTTTTAGAATTTTTTTCAAAAATTCAAAATAATAATCTTATTTTGGAGTAAATCCAATTTATTGTTCCTGAGTGAACTCCTGTGCATATACGTATATATTATGTACATATAGTACATATATACATATATGCAGTAGACTCATAATGAAAAAAAAAATGGCTAATTCATGAATTGAATAAAACGGCCCTTTTAACTCAGTGGTAGAGTAACGCCATGGTAAGGCGTAAGTCATCGGTTCAAATCTGATAAAGGGCTTTTTTTTCCACTAAACTCAAGTTTTAGCCTTCGTTTTTCAGCGGAAAATATCTCTATTATTTTTTCTAAAAAGAAAAGGATAACCACCATTATAACGAATTCTTATTATTCTGACTTTGAGTTAGGAAGTTGAACATTTATTGATTAGCAAAATGAATAATTGCACGTATTAGGAGTAGTCCACCTGTAGTGACATAGTAGTCCTCCTCATGTCTCATTATTCACAAATTTTTTGTCCTGGGACATAACAGAAATATTCTATAATACTCTATATATACAATTCCTATTATTAATCGACAAACCAAGGTGTTCTTATTTCTCCAATGTTCTTATAACACCCACTATCAAATTCTAAATAAAGAAAAAGTAAGTGGACCTGACCCATTGAATGATGACTATATCAGCTATTCTGATATTTAAATTCGATATAGATTAAATTGTATAAGCAGATTTATTTTTATTTACTTAGACCACGCAAAGCAAGAATTTGTCAATATTTACGATTTAATCTTCTTGTTACT